GGATTTGCAAAACCTCCTGTTGTACCAATGTCTATACTCCGTTCTAGGAATAAGGTAATGATCTTCCGGTATGGAGTTTTGTTGAGTTCTTACGACAGGCTGAGAGCAGTGCCCGCTCCCTTGTGTTTGGGGGAGTTGGACGGCCGTTCAGCTCTTCGGGACTGTATTTATTCTTTTTTCGGTTGTCCTGCTAAGACAACAACAAAAGACTGCTAGGAAATAAGACTGACGGCGTACCTTAGCACTCATGCCTGCAGTCAAATCGATATAGAAAGAGAATCGAGGGGTCTGCAGTGCAAGGTCTGTGCGGGACTAGCAATCCCGCGCAGATCAACCCCCGGATTGAAATTTGGACTTCGGTTTCTGGTTTGCCTTTATATGATTATGACAATCGATTTTGTGAAAGTTGTGTGTTTGGCAAACATCATCGGAATTCTTTGAAGGCTAGATCATGGAGAGCAAGTAAACCACTCGAGCTAGTGCATGCCGACATATGTGGTCCAATGCAAACGTTGTCTCTCAACAAAAGTCGTTCTCATCTTTGTTGATGATTTCAATTGTTCTAGGGGTATATTTTCTTAAAAAGAAAGATTACGATTTCCCGTTTTTCTTAAAAAAAAAGCGTATGTAGAAAAACAGATTGGTCATAATTGGAAGGTCCTTCGAACTGACAGAGGTGGTGAGTTCACATCGAATTCATTTTTTTTTTTTTTTTGAAGATGAATGGAATTAAGCGTCAATTAACAGCTAGCTACACCCCTCAACAAAATGGTGTAGCAGAGCGCAAGAATAGGACCATCGTTGAAATGGCAAAAAGTATGTTAAAAGGAAAAGGGCTTCCAAACATGTTCTGGGCAGAAGCAGTCGCTACAGCTGTTTACCTTCTCAATAGAAGTCCAACGAAAGCGGTGAAGAAAAGGACTCCTTATGAAGCTTGGAGTGGAAGAAAACCAGAGGTCAGTCATTTTAGAATCTTTGGGTCAATTGCTTATGTTCATATTCCTTCAGAAAAAATAAAAAAGTTTGATGTTCGAGGAATATGACGAATTGTGAAATCGTCAAATCGCCGTAACAAGTTCTGAACTCTTGCATGATAAGGAAAAAAGTGAGGTTTCTTGACAGCAAAGCTGCCAGTCACTTGATTCACTATCAACTGAGCATCTCCACAAACCTCAATAACTCTGACACCCATGTCAAGGGCTAAAGTGAACCCTAACATGAGTGCTTCGTATTCTGCAACATTGTTGGTACAAGGATAGTCCAATTTGAAAGCATGCGGGATAACATCTTGTTCAGGAGTTACGAAGACGACTCCAGCACCACCACCAACACTTTACGCTGCCCCGTCGAAATAGTTGGCCCATGAAGCTTCTATCTGCATTATTTCTGCCGGGATATCGTCTTCAAGGGGGGTACCGTCGTCAACCGGAAAGGAGGCCAAGAAATCCGCGATAGCTTGACCTTTAATAGCTTTGGGAGGAGTGCAGACAATATCGAATTCGGACAAGCGAAGTAACCACTTGGCTGCACGTCCTGATAGGGCAGGTTGGGATAATAGATATCTGACCGGGCTAGCTTTAGTCATAAGTCGAACAGAATGAGCTAAAAGAGAATGCCGTAATCTTTGAGCAGCAAAGACTAGGGCTAGGCAAGTCTTTTCAGCACGAGAGTAGTTCAACTCAGGCCCTTTCAATATGCGGCTGAGATAGTAGACTGGCCTCTCTAGGCCTGATTCGTCTTCTTGAGCAAGTCACGCACCTAGTGATCTCTCCATCGTCGACATATACAATATCAAGGGCTTTCCTTGCTGTGGAGGCATGAGTACCCGAGGTTCAAGTAGGTCCTTCTTAACCAAGTCAAAGGCTGATTGCGCCTCGGCAGTCCATTGGAACCTCTGACTCTTCTTCGTCAGTTGGAAGAGTGGCAACAGCTTCTCTGCTAACTGGGGTAGAAATCGTCGGATGCACGAGAGACGTCCAATAACACTTTGTAGTTCTCTCAGATTCTTGGGAGAAGGCATATCAAGGATGGCCTTGGTCTTCTGAGGATCAACACTAATGCCAACTCGACGAAGAATTCACCCGAGAAACTTCCCTGCAGTGACTCCAAAAGCACACTTCGCTGGATTCATGCAAAAGGGATTTGAATATGACAGCCTACACTGATGCAGACTGGGCTGGATCACTTGACGACAGGAAGTCTACTACTGGGTACTGTGTCTTTATGGGAGCAAATTGGATCTCGTGGAAAAGCAATAAGCAGTCAGTTGTATCCAGATCAAGTGCAGAAGTAGAATACTGAGCATAAAGAGGGCAACTGCTGCATGTGAACTAACTTGGATGAAACTCCTTATGAGTGAGATAGGAGCAACTCAAGGTGACCCCATTGACTATGCTTTGTGATAATCAAAGTGCCTTTCATATTGCTGCTAATCCGGTTTTCCATGAGTGAACCAAACATATTGAAGTTGATTGTCACTTTGTAAGGGACAAGGTTCTTTCTGGGAAAATCATCACACCCCACATTGAAAGCAAGGAGAAAATTTCCGAACTATTTACAAAAGGAGTTGGAAGAGTTCGCTTTTAGTATCTTGTTGACAAGCTGGGAGCCCTGGATCTTCATTCTCCAGCTTGAGGGGGAGTGTTAGAATAAATAAGTGTTTAGGATGAAGTGATAGATTTTATGCTTTTTGCAGTGTAGTAGGATTAGACTGAAGCCTATTAGTCATTTTATTTTTCACATTATTTGTTGTAAGGGCACAGTTGTCTTTTTGCCCAATTGTCTTGTATTTAGCCTATGAGGCTACTCTTTTTGCTTTTGAATGGCTTTCTTCATTCCAAGTTTTTGACTTGGTATAAGAGCAATAGATCCTTAGCTCTGAGAAACCCTAGCACTGGCGTGTGGATCGTGGAGCATATGCATCACACGTAAGATCCGCCTTGCTGTTTTTTTTCTCCTCTTACATTACTGTTTTTTTGGATGCCCTAAAACATCGCTTTTCTTCCTCCAAATCTCGATCTCTTGACTTCTATTTGGGTCGTTTTTTGTTCTACTACCTCCGGCTCTCTATTTGACATTAAGTCAGTGTTTTGAATCTAAAAAATCGACTTCCGGGCTTTTTTTCTGCCTTTTTTTCTTGTTATAAGCAGTCCTGCGTTATTTTCCCTCTCTTTCTCTCTTCATTCCACACTGAACTCTTTTCCTTTTTTTTCTGCTTGAAAATCCGCACTTTGCCCTGTTATTTTTTTTTGAACAGCATATACACTTGCTGTTATATTGACTGTTTTCTTCTCGATTAGCAGCACCTAACAGTCACGTTTTGACTGTTTTCCTCTCATTAACAGCAGAAAACAATCACGTTTTGACTGCTTTCCGCTCGTTAACAGCACCCTCTTTTGCTTTCCTCTTCTTTGCTTGCTCTTGGTGCTGTGTGTTCCTTTGTTCTTATACTCCTTTTTCGTCTTGTTTGTTCTGCTAGCAGCATGCACACCTGTTGTTTGTTCTATTAACAGCATACATACTTGCTGTTTTTTTTCTGTTTGTTCTTGGTAGTTCTAGTGTTTTGCTCCATTGGCAGCAGAGGGTACTTCACAAACATCATGTTTCACTCAAAATCCCTCTCTAATCACCGCAAATGAAGTGTTCGGTTTCTCGCCAAATGACAAACCCAGGCCTGCAAATTGTTCCTCATCGCAACAATGGAAACAATTTTCTGCAATGGTCTCAGGCAGTTCAGTTGTTCCTGGGAGGAAAGAAGAAAGTCGGCGAATACATAGGTCAATTTTGGAACGCGCTCAAACAGATCCAATACACGGTGATTGGAAAGCTAACAACGATCTTGTTAGCTCTTGGCTGTGAAATTCCATGGAGCCCTGTTTAGTAAGGCGTTAACGCCAGCCTATTTTGGATGAAGTCTGCACGTTTAATTTGGGAACATGTCAATCGATTGTATTCCCGCGGCTTTGCCTCTAGGATCTATCAAATCAAGCAGTAGATATCCTCAGCCAGACAGGGAGACGTCGAGCATAAATGCCTTTTATAATCATAAGATGTCGTATTGGGCCGAGCTTGAATCATACCAACCACTTCCACTATGCACATGTGGCGCACATGACACGCTTGCCACTCAAATGGAACAAGACAAAGTGATCCGGCTGGACTGAAGCCGGAATACGAGCTGATCAAAGTCCAGATCCTTGCAAATGAGAACTTGAGAAGGAGAGACAACGTCCTTCCAGTTCTACTCAATGAGGAAGCAAGACAGCTTGCGATGAATAACCCCATGCATCACAACATTAAAGCCTCCGCCCTTTTGGCTAGAGGCCATTGATCCTTTACCAATCATACAACTCAGAGTGGAAGAGGAAGGAATGGGGGCTTAAACCGGCCCGTTTGCTCTCATTGTGGGAAGCCAAATCATACCGTGGATCGATGTTGGGAACTTCACGGCAAACCAGATGATCTTCCCAAGTCCATGGAAAGGAAAAGGGAAATAAGCCCGCATACGCAGCTGTAGAAAAGCCAACTATTCCACCTGAGGTTTCTGATAAGAAGCAAGCATCGTCTACTTTATCAAAAGTGCCGAACGAGATTCTCGAAGAATTCGCTCAATTCTACCTTAGCAAAAGATCAAGATCCGATGTCTCTTCTTCTCAAGAGACCCACTCTGCCAATGCCGCAGGTATCTTCACACCTAAGTCAAGTAAGAACCTCCCTTAGGTTGTTGACTCGGGAGCTTCGAACCACATGGCCGGGTCAACTGACGACTTCTCTTATCTTTCAAACGATGTCGGTAATGTTTCAATTGCCCTTGCTAATGGTGAAACTGTTCCTATTCAAGGAACGGGAACAGTCTCACTTCCTTCTGGTTCTCTTTCCAATGTTTTCCATGTGCCTGGGTTAGATAAAAACCTTCTTTTAGCCATTTCTTAAAAAATAACAATTAATATGGTCTTTTCTTTCCTTCTTATTGTGTCTTTCAGGATCTAAAGACCGGTATGACAATTGGCTCGTGAACGAGAAGGAATTGACTTATTAGATACTGGTAAAGTTTTGGGCAATGCAGCTTCTACATCCGTTCCTCATCCTTCCACCTCTAAAGAAGACTTCCGTGTTTGGCACAAGCGTCTAGGAAAGCTAGGAACGAAGTACCTAACCGGGCCTAATAGCAGCTTATATCGTTATTCTTTTACCCTTAACGGAAGGGAGAAGGAAGAGAGGTATTAACAACACTAAAGACGTTTCACCTTTACTATACGAATGCCCTGCTTCAAAAGGCTAGCGCGCTAGCGCGCTACGGCAACAACCTGACGCGCTGCGGCCCCCTTCCAAGGGGGCCTCCGCTTGCTGCTTCAAAAGAAGGGCTAGCGCGCCTTACTAGATTGGGGCTTCAAAGAAGCGCTGAAAAACGCAATACAATACTAGCGCGCTAGCGCGCGTACTCTTCTGCGCGACTCCACCGCGGCGGTTGAGATTCAATCTCAACGAGTACTTATCAGTATGAAACGACTGATACCTGTAGTCTGTCTGCCTCAGAGATTGGCAGTGCAGGGACTGTATGGATTACGTGTAAGCTAGGGGTCAGTCTAGAGATAGACTGTGCCCTAGTCGCGGAGCGCTATGAGGGGCGTGGGAGAGTTTAGAAAGTCACTCTCTCTCTCTCGGTAAGGGAGTCTTAGGCTCGGGCCGGTTAGACCCATAGGTTCAGAGTGGACGCGAGTCCTATCTTGCTTGACCGAATGGATTTCGCCTGCCCGACTCTAATGTATCCTGATCTCCTGCGGCTTCTGGAAGAACTTATTGGATACCTTTTTAGGTGGAGAGGGACTCCTGTCGCATACTCGCGTCTACCTTCCCCTTAGGAAAGGGGGGTTAGATATCAGTGAGTGCTTTTCTATCCAGTGGGTAGTTATTCTGTGTAAAAGAACACAGTTGAGAAGAAAGAGTTTGAGCATCCGCCCGACCACTTCCAAAAGCAGGTAGGGAATCCGCAGAAAGAGATATGGGGCCGTCTAATCAAAACCATTGGTAGGGAGTTTGGTAAGGACCGGTAAGCAGGAAGTGTAAGGGAGCGGAGCGACCGATTGATTAAGAATAGAATCTGTTTAGTCCCTTCGGTCAGCTCTGTAGGTAGGCTTAGGCATAGAGGGAATAATAGGATGGCCGATCTGTTCATCAAGCAATTTTGTTACAATATCGATGTCGCCCCAACACGCCACGAGTTGGAGATTATGCATCAAAAGCCAGATGAGTCGTTTCCCACTTATGTGGGGAGATTCAGGGCCACAGCCTCCAACCAGTGATAGAAGGTGACCAGATCGAAATGATCCTCAAGACGACGAACAACCCGTTGGCCAGTAACATCTTGATGGGAGAATATTGGGACTTCGAGTCTTTAATTAAGAGGGGAAATCGAATGGAATATTTCATGAAAGTGGGGGGGTTCCCTGCAAGCAAAGAAGCTGCTATTCCTCTCCTGGCCGAAGCGCCTTCCGAGGGTTAGGATCAAGGGCCGCCCAATCCGATGAAGAGTGGAACAGAAACAAGAAAAACCACAGGCACGGGAACCGTGGGAATCAAACCAGCAATGAAATTCGCGCTATTTCCCCGGCCCCTCAAGGACGGTTTCATCTCAATCTCCATCGCCTGTGCTGTGCAGCAACAGCATAAAGAAGGACTTCCTATAGTGTTGGGAACAACAATGGGAGCAGCAGCGATCAGAGGCCAACCAGACAGTTGACGCCTCTAAGCCTCCCATTGAGCCTGATTCTCCCCATGTTGCTCAAGCAAGGCTTAGTTCAACTTCTTCCTAACTTTGCCAGACCCTCTTCCTCCAAGAATGTATATTGTCAATTCCATCAAAATGGAGGGCACACCACGGATCGCTGTCGGAATTTGAAAAACAAAATTCAAGATCTTATAGATGAAGGAAAAATAGCTATAGAGGAAGAAGCCGCCCCTGCTGCGGGGAATGCTGCGAATCCCAATGAGAGAATGGGAGTCTTTAAGGATCCACTCCCGAATCATCCCCCTGTTACATGCCCCAGAAGTCTCGGATTTTCCAGCTCCATCTATCCATCAGACGATGTTTGAAGTCGTCCGCCTGCCCACAGAATATGTTATCGATAGCGTGCCCTCTTCCGAAGATCCGTCTCAATGGATTGTGCCCAACCCAGCCATTGTATTGCCCCGAAGAGAAGAGGTTCAGCTAAAAGGCAATGGGACCAATGATGAGCCATCGATGGGTCCTGCTATGGAGACTCGAGTAGTCGCAGCCATCACCCTGAAGAGTCCACGGCCTGTGATGACCCTCACGCGGCCCAAAGACCTTACGGCAGCGCAATTAGCAGCAGAGCCTCGCTCTAACCCCTCTATCAATGATGTGACCCGTTCTGGGCGCATTTATCAACCCGCGCAGCTTAGAGGGCCCGTCGCCGTTGCGCCAGAGATTCCTCCGCCGCCTCCGCCTGCAAGACGAGCCGAAGTAGCCGAGTCATATGATGTGGCTCAACATTTGAAGAGGATTCCAGCCGATATTCGATCTATTACAAACCTCGCCGCTTCATAGAGATGCATTTTATAAAGTCCTGCAAAATACCCATGTCTCGTCAAGCACCCCGCCTGATGACCTGCAAGCAATCATAGGGTTAGTAACAGCGCCGCAACAAATAACATTTACACAGGAGGATCCATCTGGAATCAAAATTCCACATGTGGAGCCCCTATACATCACGGTTTATAAGGATGGATTTGAGATCCACAAAGTGGTGCTGATCGACAACGACAATAGGGCTGGGTTGAACGTCTGCCCCCTCACGACGGCCAAAATCCTGGGTCTCGACCCTATTTAGTAAGGGCTCGTGACGCAACACGACTGAACGACTTAATGTTTCATGGGGCTCCGCGCCCTTCGGATGGATTCATTTTTCATCCTATCTGAAATGACCGACAAGACCAGACGCGTTGCTCCGGCCCAGTACGAGCCTCAGACAGAGCAGAGCCCGCCCGTTTGCTGCCGAGAAGAAGAAGGGGCCGGGCCTTCTTTGAATGTCCGGCACCCATCTTGATTTACTACTACATCTAGGGAAGCTCAGTTGGTAGCTAGTTCGTGACGTGCCGCTGCAGCTTCTTCCCCGTCGAGAGATGTCCCTTCTTTATTTTATGCACATCCATATACATAGCCCAGACGCAAAGGTGTACAATCCGGTCAAAACCTTCGGTTCGTCGAAGTTCATTCACTGTAGGTTCTCTTACTTGCTCTAGTGGCTGGCAAACGCCAACCGAGAGGTTGACGGGAGAACAAATGGCTCAGGAATCGACCGGTTCCGAGCAGACTCGTGGAGCTGCTGCTTGGATTATCGTAGAATAAGAGGAGCCGTCTTAGGAAATGACTTCACAACAAAGACAGATGCCGCCGCTGCGAGGCGAGGGAGCAACGTCGTCCGGTCTTGCGGTGCACTCACTCCCGTTACGAGAATGAAATGACGCCCCAGCTCGACTCGAGACCAAGACTCCTTACTTATCGCACCAATAGCGGCACTGAGCGGCCGGAGATTGATTGAAAAGCAGCCCAGCCAGCCCGCCCCTTTAGTGATAGTGATAAAGAGCACACACACACCTCCCCTGACCTAAAAATTATGGCGCGAAGCAAAAAGAAAGGTCCCCCCTTCCTTCCCCCCGAAACCCCCCTAGCCGCCTACCTACTCGTGCTCGTAGCTCGATCGGAGGTCAAGAGTTTGGTCCGGCGGAAAAACAGAAGTCGTCCGTATCAAGTGATACGTGAATTGCTCAGTAGTGCTTCGCCACTACCGGAGCTGGCGGAAATAGCTTAATGGTAGAGCATAGCCTTGCCAAGGCTGAGGTTGAGGGTTCAAGTCCCTCCTTCCGCTCCTGGCTTCGTCGTTCAGTGGTAACGAGTGGAGTGCGTAAGTCATCGGTTCAAAGTCGTTTTTTTTTTTTTTCGTTCTATCCATTCGAGATCGGGTTGGTGTTCAGTGTACTGTACTATACGGAAGGAGTGTTGCTTGATATTGGAAAGAGTATTGAACATGGAAGGAAAGAGGGGAGTTGGCTGATAAAGATGGACAGTAACGATCGCGTAATATCAATTTCTCGGCCTCGTCATCGAAAGCGGCTTCCAATTGCTCGGAAATTCTCAGCTATATGGGGGGCTTGGATGGTGAGCAAAAACAATTGATCAGGAAGTTGGTCAACTTTCGCATGATCGATGGTAAAAGAACGAGAGTTCGTGCTATTGTTTATCAAACTTTTCATCGCCCAGCTCGAACTGAACGCGATGTAATCAAACTTATGGTTGACGCCGTAGAGAATATAAAGCCCATATGCGAAGTGGAAAAAGTAGGAGTCGCAGGTACTATTTATGATGTCCCTGGGATTGTAGCCAGGGATCGTCAACAAACCTTAGCTATTCGTTGGATCCTTGGAGCAGCTTTCAAACGACGTATAAGCCAAAGGAGAAGAAGCTTAGAGAAATGTTCATCTATTGAGATACTGGATGCTTACCGAAAGAGGGGAATTGCACGTACGAAAAGGGAGCATCTTCATGGACTGGCTTCCACCAATCGAAGTTTCGCGCATTTCAGATGGTGGTAAAGTGAGACCACATAAAGAGCTCTTCCTCATTCAGTCTTATTATTCAGTAAGATATGTAATGACCCTTTTCCTTTTTGAATCCTCATATAGAAAGCCGGCCTTCCTCATACTCCCCCCTTCATTCATTGATAAGGAGGAATCCATAGGAGGCCCGCCCGTTATGCATTGCATGAAAGAACCTTTCTTTGTATGACTTCTCTTTTGCCTCAGGTCGAATGAATACGAAAGGGAGATCAATCAAATCAATAGGCCATGAATGAAGAAGTAGTGGGCCTTTCACCTTCTTTCTAGTGACTCGGGGAGCTGAAAAATTCACTTCCAAGGGAGGGAAGCTAGGTTTCCCATGTTGGTATGGCCGGGCATAACATATTTTGAAGTTAGGTCAAAAAGAAGAGGTAGAGACAGAGAACAGAACGGAACCGATAGCTCAAAAAGTGAGGACTCTCGTTTTCCGCATACGCATGCATATAGGCAGTGAAAAAGAAAAAAAGCTGTCAAAGATATATACATATCTGAAGGAAGGGAACCCGTAGTCAATGAGAATGACTATTCCCTCATGACGCAGTTCATCTTGGCTGCGAGAGACAGCGAAAGCCTACGAACTTGCCAGAAGATCCTTAAAGAACTGCTCCGTGACGGAGCTGATAGTCAAACCTATCAGAAAATGATTGAGGATTGGTTTGATTAAAAAAACCTATTCGGAATTGTAACCAAGCATCCCCCATTGGTTCTATACCCGATTCATAACTAGAGCATGCAGCCTATTATGGAGACAGAGATATAGAAAGTGTGCAGTGAGGGATCTTTATAGGTAGCCAGTCTTTACTTGACTCGGCCCAAGCCCGGAACTCCCATGCCTTTCTTGGTCGGACCAACCCAACCGGCGATTTCCGACAAGTCTTTCTTCATTTTGAGAGCAAGAAGCGGAACAAAAAGAAAGCTTTCTTTTTCTTTATGGATAACCAATCCATTTTCAAATATAGTTGGGAGACTTTCCCCAAGAAATGGGTACATAAAATGGAAAGATCGGAACATGGGAATAGATCTGATACCAATACGGACTACCCATTTCAATTGTTGTGCTTTCTTAAATTTCATACCTATACACGGGTTCAAGTTTCGATCGATATTTGCGGAGTTGATCATCCCTCTCGAAAACGCAGATTTGAAGTGGTCCATAATTTACTGAGTACTCGGTATAACTCACGCATTCGTGTACAAACCAGTGCAGACGAAGTAACACGAATATCTCCGGTAGTCAGTCCATTTCCATCAGCCGGCTGGTGGGAGCGAGAAGTATGGGATATGTCTGGTGTTTCTTCCATCAATCATCCGGATCTACGCCGTATATCAACAGATCATGGTTTCGAGGGTCATCCATTACGAAAAGACCTTCCTCTGAGTGGATATGTGGAAGTGCGCTATGATGATCCAGAGAAACGTGTGGTTTCTGAACCCATTGAGATGACCCAAGAATTTCGCTATTTCGATTCTGCTAGTCCTTGGGAACAGCGTAGCGACGGATAATTAAGAATCAGAATAGGTCCAGTCCAGGGGACAAATCAATAGGAAATGCTCTTTTTTTCGTAAGAATAACAATTCACTGCATTCATTCTATGTCATTTTTTTTTTTTTTGGAAACGACGAAATGGATAATTATCATTGCAGTTTGAAAGCCGGAAGAGGCTTTCCAAAGTTCTTTCGCTGTCTGGGAGTTCATCTCCATTCATCACCCCTATCACTCGACAAACCAACCTTCATTATAGTAATATTCTTCCATGTCTCTGATTCGGCAGGAGGCCAAAGGCAAGGCTTTGAAAGAAAAAATGGAGCGGGTTGCATCATTCGTTTTGATTCAGGTTGCAGGGAAGAATCACAAGGTACGGAGATCTGTAGTTGCTATCCCCCACTGAGGAAGAGCATAGGGGAACTACCCTTCACCTGGAGCCCTGGGGAATTCAATCATAGGTGTTATACCTATCAGTTGGGAGCCCCCTCCACTTATGTGGAGTGGTCGTTCGGATAGCTTTTTCAACATCTCCAGAGCTGGGCAGGTAGCTTTAGCTGTAGCTATCCCTAAATTGCTGCAGGAGGAGTGGAAAGGTATAGTGACTTTTTCTTCCCAAATCGTCCCGGGGGAAGGATGTGGGAAAAGGTGGGCTAATAGGTGATAGTTAAGTCGAGATAATGGGAGTAGTGAAATGGAGGAAGCCCGGAACTGAGAAATGCATGCAATAATGTTCCGTAAAGCGCCCTCTCAACTATATAGATAGATCTGAATCCCATTCTGGCCGAGTGTTTTGTTCCTGGAATGCTGCCAAGCTGGCTCTCGCCTTCGTTCTTTGGGTCTGATCCGAGAAAGCGGTCTGGTCTGTCCGTCCGGTTGAACGTGATTCGATCAAGCTTAAATAGCAGTGGGTGGAAGCGTTGAATCGTTTTGTCTCCATCTGCTCCACCCCATTGATTCGGAATCCCTTGGGCACTCAACCGAATTTCATTGAATCCTAGGGAAGGCGAAGCCACTTTGAATGGAATGAATCGAATAGATCCTACGCTACGAACCACCCCAGGAATAAATAGCGAAACCACGGATTCTTAAATCCCAACTTTCTTCTCCGATATGCGCGCATTCATCTCCCTTGCAGTGATGTTTTTTATTAATACCACATCCCGGTACCACCGTAATAACCACCTCTCTGAGCCTTAGCGTAGCTACGTCTCCGTTCGCACTTTCAAGCAGAGGGAAATAAATTCCATGCAGATTCTCTTATATACGTAGCAAAGGGGAGGGTGGGAGAGATAGAGCAAGAAGTTGGGTGGAGCGAGTATCTATCATTAATGGTGAAGTTCTGAATCATCCTATTCGTTTGTGCATCTACATGACAGGGTCTGTCTCTCGAAAAGAAAAATGCCACCTTTTCCCCACCCCATATTGAAAGTTGGTAGAAAGCTTATTAAATAATTGAATCATAGGAGGTTTTTTGAAACTCAAGTTCTGCCTAGGCCACGTGCTTAGTTTAGTTTCAATAACCAAGTTGTAAACTTCTCACGCGCTACTAGGCTGCACAGGACCTTAGACTGCTGTCCCTTTCGGAACCCCCTTCTTCCTTTTTATTAGAGGTTAAGTGACTCCTTATGCAAACATACCGAAAAGAGAAGAGAAAGGAAGACTCAAAATAGAAAGACTCGCTCGAACAAGGAAACTGCACTATATTCCTGTGGCTTGTTTTCTTTCTCAACCCGAGGGGGAAGCGAAGCCGGAGATCACGGTCTTATCTCTTTCTTATCTCTTCCTTGCCCACTCCCCGCCCTTATTAGTAGTAGGCAAGCTTCTTTCTTCCTAAAGATGCGACCATGTCTCCCGAGAAAGGGGGGAAGCCCCTCGCTCAGTACATATGGTGCTTGGCTTCTGGTCCTTTAGTCTAGTGAAGGTCTACCTCTCTCACTAGTTCCTATTGGCGAGGAGAGCCCATTAGGGGTCTCGGAGCGTGCGGTCATTACGATAGTGAGATGAATGGTACGTGGGGGTGATTAGGAGCACTTCGTTTATAGGCTCTCTCCTTCGGTGAGGTTAGGTTAAGAGTGGGCTATAGGGAGTTGGGCCTCTTGGGTTGGCATGAAGGGTCGTGTTGTGCCGGTTTCTTATTATATTATATAAGAGGTGCGGTGGGATTTTTATGGGGATCCGGGAGGCATGGAATGTCTGAGTTAGTCAATCTGGCACCTTTTTGATTTGTCTCTTTGTTTGAGATCCCATCAGATAGTTGGCAATTGGCCGAGCTGATAAAGGAAGAGTTTGACAGAGGAAATTCGCCACCAGATTCAGAAGTCCGGTTTAAAGAAGAAGAGAAGAATAAGGGGAAGACCCCACGCAATTCGATCCATTCGTTTCCTTGCTTGAAATCCCGATGGATATAAGGCATGATACCCCTCAGGGATCGTAACCAAATTCTGCTAGGAGAATTCTTTGGAAAATAAAAGACAGGGAAAGGGAAGAAGGAATCCCGCACCCGATTTGAGCGATTGATTATTCCCCGTCTCAATACGAGGGAGATTACTTTTAGGATAGGAGAAAGAAATGATTGGTTTGGGGGTGGGGGAAAGACTGCCATTACTTAGGTAATCATTGCTCTTCTCACCTCCCTTTCTTCCGATTTAAAAAGGCCTGGTGCCAATCTTTGAAAGAAAGAAAATCCATCCTTGATTGACTTGGGGGGGCGGGTGAGAATCCCGGTTAGCAGTTGATATTACCTTGGTTCGTTTTTAGGTTCTTTCCTGTAACCTGTTAGATCTATGGAACCATGGAATTAGACAACATACAAGCCCGAACAGTGATATCGGAAAAAGCAGCATTCACCTTCTACCCTCGCTGCGGAGTCTTTGGACATCCATTTACATCATTTCTTTGAAAAGCTCCGACTTCCCTTTGCCCACTTCACGGGAGAACCGAGAGCTTCAAGTAGTAGCCTAGGAGGATGACCATTCTATCCATCGTTCTATCCAGAAAACTTCGCATCAGGAGCAGTTTGATCATACGGATAACGGGCTTCTCATCCAATTCTAAGCCCTATGGAGCCAACTACGCTTGGTTGGTTAAACTGCCTTTCAGAACAGAAGCCCTTGCCTCTTTTCATCGAGAATAGGAAAGTCCTTTGGCTTCTGTGGCGACTACTCTCTCTTCGAATGCTATTGGTTGACCATTAGAAGGGCATTTCCCCCCAAAGAAGCCATGACCCATTCTATTTGCCTAAACGAGTCCCTCGGAGTGTGCTATGCCACTATTCGCTTGGGGTTGGTTTGGCCTCTCAAGCCTGACCTTCTCTCCGAAACGGGAAAGCAAGGGCAGGAACCCGACACACGAAAGCAAGAAAGCGAGACAAGACCCGTCACTCTTCTTTCCTGTCTTCTTTTAGCTCTTTTAATTAAGTAGGAACCACCTTTGATGAGCCCTAGCCCTGTAAGCCGCTGGAATGAGTAGTAGTAGACAAAGTAAACCTCGGCCTTACGTCTGTGTATACATAATCTATATCATTATCATCAGTCAGCGAATTATGATCGGAGTCCGAATGAGTGGACTAGTAAGCATACTGGGAATGGCCATCCCTATCTGAGTGCGTGTCAAGTCGGAAGGACACTGCGGAATCATCTGCATAATCAGAATCAGAAGCAGAAGAGGATAAATAGACGAAGAGTGGTAGTAACTGGTTTCGGCTGTAGCGACTCCACGCGGCTGGGATTGACCAGCGGTTGTTCATGGGAAGGGGTTGGAAACTACATTCAGAACCGTGCGTGTTCATGGAGAAGGGATTGTCCCCATTTGGATATGGATGAGCGGAAAGACCCACCGCATGACTGATTGATGTGACTAAGCAAACCAAAATCAGATAGAGAATTTGATACTACAGTTGGAGACAGCTTTTGTACGAGGAAAGATGAGTGCCAAAGAAAGGGGAAGAGTGACAACAAGACTCCTATTCCCTAACGAGTGTAGCTCTTAGAAGTCAAAGTCCTAGCAGTCCCGTTCTCCTAGAAGTCAACAGTCAAGAATTCTCTCTAAACCGCTTTCACTAGCCCTAACCATTGAAAGGCTGGACTTGCTTACGCAACAGCACGAGATAAAGACTTAAAAGTCAACCTTCGCCTACCTGAAAGAGCAACTGCTACCGCCTTCCACTCGAAACAGGACTTCTCTTCCCCTCTGTATCTAAGTATCTAACCCGAACAAGAACACTTTTTCTACGCCTATTACGTAAGGGCCCTCCACCCGGGCTTAGAGGAACGAACTCTCTGATCAGCCTCCCGCAAGACAAAGTGATTTGACTTCGGTGCCTGAAAGAGTAGATTCTACGAGTAGACTGAACTAGCAACCTGCTCCTCTACTTCCGCTACCGGCCCTTGAACCTTCCTGTCCTTTGGGGCTTGGGAGTCATAGCCGACTTCCTTTCTCTCTGTACCACCGCCTACTCCGGAAAAAAAAATTCAATCTATCTGAACAAATGAGCGGAAAGAGTAGATTCTACGACGAGACCAAAGCCGCTAGCTACCGTGCCCGGTACTTCACTAGCTACCTTCTCTGCTCGGCTTGCTTTCTCGGTATCGAAAGTGGAAGTCGATCCCGCCAACACGAAACAGAGATTTGTTAACCTAGGTACTTTCACCCCCTACTAATAAAAGGCCCCTTAAAAAAAAAAAAAGGAAAGAGGCTTTCATCTACGAGCCTCCCTAACTAGCTAAACTGACAAGCTTACCAAAACCACCTGAACTAGCTAAAGCCGAGACAGCTAGAGCAGAAAGGAAATTCTTTTGATCCACCGCCTAGCTTACTGCCTTGACTTTATGAACTTACTTTCTGGCTCGAGTGACTGCTAAGTCTAATCCAAGCGCTTCCCGAAAGAGATACGTAGGCCCGGAATAAGGAATTTCTTCCTGATCCCCGGAACCAGAAAGAGAAAGGTTCGATGATCAAAGAAAGCCGTCTTCCATCTGTAACCCGAAACCGAAAGGACTTTTCTAATCAAGCATGCTTAAAACCTTCAATACCTTCCCCTTCCCCTTGACTTACTGAGGGAGGGGAGGGGCTCGTTTCCTTCTAATCTTTAGGGCTTGACTTACTGAACTTACCGCCTTCCCGTAACTCGCTACAAGAAGAGTTTCCCTTTAGGAGAGATTTCTCTTTGCTTTTATCGACCAAGCCAAGCCGAAAGACAGATCTCATCACAGCACTTGCTTTCCCTAAACTATCTAAACTGACGAGCGAAACTGAAAGAGGGAATTCTCTGACTACTCCAATCAAGTAGCAAAAAATTGCTTAACCTTAACCCATTAGGTGTAGGCGCTTTGAGTTCCGACTTAAAAGCCCCATTTGATATAAAAAGGAAGTTCAAAACAAAAAAAAAGACAAAGCGCATCTAAATCGAATGCCATTCTGAATGAGAGTATGCTGAAGCTAAATCTTAAAAAAAAAAGAATCACACCTGCCGCCGGCCAATATGAAAGAGTTGTTTGAGTTTGAAATGTCATTTCCCGAAGGCTACTCCTTAGATCGTGAACTTGGGCTTATGTAGGGGAGCCCCCCGTCTCCATCTCTGCCGTATGGAAACGATTCGAAAGGCATTGTTCATCGATAGGCTTCATAATATATTCATATGAATCACAACATAAGATTGACATGGGAACCGGTTAGCTCTTCATAGTAGTATTCTCTTTCAGAGCCTGGCTTTGTCACTCAAAGTAACCTACTCGAGCTTCGCCCTTTGTATATAAAGGCCTTCCCTGTCAGAAAAGAGGTCAGCTAGCCTTTCCGTCCCTGCACCTAAAACACCATTGCCTTACTTCCCTTTGATTCAAGCCCTAAGCTCGAAGTCAAGGTATTATTCTTATATTTTCTTCTTTATTAGTTCCGGGGCGGATGGAATGGGCAGACGAGTTGGTTCGGTTGTTTCGAGACCAAATAAAGGGCATAGTTACCCGCGGAAGAGGAAAGACGATTTTGAATCATACATTATAACGATAGCAGATGAGAGAAGCTAGTTATCCTAGACTAGATCGGACGAAGGTTAAGGCTTTGAAAGGCAATGAAATTGGTTCGTTAGAACTTAATTGCTATTGTGCTTTCTGCTGGTGACGAGACTGGGAATGGCTAGTATGAGTGAGGCAGGTAAGCAAGAGCAGAAGGAACGGTGCATTGCATTATTTTGAGCTTTTCCTTACATTCTCCTTATCTTAGAGCCCTTATCTTATCTCTTTTCCTTTATCTTATCTTTTCTCATAAGGGCATAAACCCCCTCCTCCGAGGGCGGGTGCCAGCTCTTATTTTCCTCCGGGATACAGCTATGCGCTATTCGCGTATGCGTGTATGCGCATGTGCGCGCATAAGCAAGCGAAGGGCTTCCCGATGAGGAGAAGCCCGAGCGATAGCAGTATTGTTTGTATCCCGTATGGAGCCACTGTCGCAGTATACCGCTGACGCCTGTCCTACGTACCCGGTCTTCCGGCAACATAGTCAACTGACGTCGACCGGGCATTCTCCTCAGCTAGCAGGAATGTCACCGGCCAATCATAGCCTTCTCGTACATGCAGTCCGTACTGAACACTAGAGAGCTGCAGAGGTGTTTTATTGCAATTTGTGATTCCCCTGCAATTCCCTAGCCTCTTTCGGTTTGATGATCTGATATCTCATATCGCCACTCTATACCCCACTCAGAATGGTTACTGGACAAGGGCGAGGTCAGCCTAACCTCACGTAGAACCGGGATATCCGGCATTCAGTCGTCGTCGCGATGCAGTACCAGTGCATGCTTAGCCGTAGCTACGTCGAGTTTGAGATTTGTTGGAGTTCGAAGCGGGCCCAGCTAAGTCCCTCTCCCAGCGATAAGGAGACAAATCCTCTTCATTTTACTGTGAAGTTAGTCAATTTAAGAAAAATGAGCAAGGATTGGGTTCCTTCACACCCCAAGGATGTGCTCTTCCCCGCTGTAGTCAGCTAGTTATTTCACTTTTGACCGTGCTGTCGCTACAGTGTCTTCGAACTCATGGAACTAGAAACTAGTCCCTTGTTTGATCACCGATTGCATGTGCTCTATGATCACTCTACGCAATTTTATCGACATAAATCTATGCAATTAGCTCACCTCAAAGTTGAGTTGGCAAAGTGATGTAACAACTCGAAGTCAAGCGTAGGGCTTCCCCGAGAGAGAAGCCCGAGCGAAGACTTCCTTACTGCAATTGAGGGGAAGGTAAGCATTCGCGAGCTCCCTTTTTTCTGTGCCCCGCCCATTTCTCAGTAATTGTTGGTCCATGCCCCGCCTGGTCCGCTGACCCCTAGTTGTAACTGGAAGCTCGGGTATAGGTCGGGTCTTTCCCTGGCGTCCTTAACAAACTGCTTAACCCGTGTCCAGTGCTTCCCTTGTTGTTTTTTGCAGAACCTCGCAGATCAGCTGCTCCTCCTCGCCGTTCCGTCGAGACTCCATCCTCTAACTCAGTCAAGAAGTGACTGAATCCTCTAAACCCCTCCTATACTTCTTCTCAATTGGTTCACATAAGTTTGACCCTAAACGTTGTGGTAGTTCGGTTGGGAGAGAGACAAATCAATTGTCCACTTGACTACTTTCTTAAACTAATAGACTAGTGGAAACCGGCATGACCCCAAGCACAAAAATGCCCAAAAAGCATACGGATGCACACCAAGTGGACAAAAGCATGCCAAGCAACTAGTAGTCGAGCAGCCAAAAGCATGTCGAACGACCACACACACACACCAAAGTAAACAAATCCCATCCTCTCTCTGTGATGGTCCAAGTAAATCCTTTGATAGTGGGAACAGACCTATTTATTGCCTTGGGTAATAGCTCATGTCCGCATAAATATGGAAGGAAAATAAAAAGCCTTCTCGGATGACAGATAATGTTGTGAATGATGAGGTGATCAAAAAGATAGACACGTGTGGTTGACAAAGGGACTGACTATATGAATAGATCCTCATCTCTAGTAAGCCGACGAATCTATAAGAAGGGAGATGGTGAATGGGGAGCCTGCTTGGCCCAATGATCTCAACTCACTTAAGCAGCACCTCTTACCCGGGAGGAGCCAAAGATGCTCGTGCAACCTGGAAGTCTGAGTAATCCCTCACCCTATGGAGGAGGCATACTAGCCTGAATGAGACGTCAAGCGTCAGAAGGGACAGATAAAACTCAACCTCAACCTCAACACTGTCTTATAGGCTTATAGGGCACTTCTTTTATACTCTTTGCAAAAACACAGCTTGCTTGAAGCCGGGTGTGACCAACCACTCTAGACGTACAATGAATGTTATGAGAGTAGTCTACGATTGAGAGAGAGACTAACTAACTCACTTTCAGCGAGTTAACCGAGAGAGCTCAAGAAACACACTCCCTTCAAACGCAGTGAAAGCTAATAACTCCCTTAAAACCAGGAGACTTACGCTACCGATTCGTCGAACAGAAAGCGAAGCGAGCAAGGTGAGATGGCTAAGTCTGTCACAATCCTCCCCCGAGTCGTCGTCCTCGTCGACTTTCCATGAAGATACTCTTTGACCTTGTCCTCAAATTGCCAAAGTCCTAAGCCAAAGAGTTGCGTCCCGTTCCCAGCTAGCCTAACTTTCGGGCAATCCCTTCCATTTGACTAAAAATTCTTTGTGCTTAGCCACCCCTCTGCTACTGCTTACTCGATCAGCCATGATGTATTCAGCCTCCTTTTTGAATTAGGTTATGGTGGAGGTGCTCTTGAGGAAATGTGACTTCTTTCATCGCTTGAATCCCCATGGTATGGCTTGAGGCAGCTTGCATGAAACACCGGATGGAGCTTTAGCCTCGCTGGAAGTTGGACTCTATATGCTGCTTGTCCAACTCGTCCAACTATGGGGAAAGTCCAATCAGACTTCCGTATGAGCCCTTTATGCACCTTGCAATAGACTCTTAACTGGTTTGGCTGAAGCTTTACCAGTACTAAGTCGAAGTGGGCAGGCCTTCTATCCTTGTCTGCCCACTTTTTCATTATCTTGGCAGCCTTCTCTAAGTATGCTTTTGCAATTTCAGTTTGTTCGTGCCAGTTTTTAGCAAACAACTAGGCAGAGGGACTTCTACCAGTGTAGCCGGTTACAACCGTGTGGGGAGCCAAAGGTTGTTGGCCAATTGCTAGCTCAAACGGGCGGATGCAGAGCTTTTCTGCAAGTTATAGCAGAATTTTGCTACGTCCAACAGCTCTACTCAATTCTTTTGGTTAGCACTCACGAAGTTTCTTTGGTACTCCTCTAGCAACGCGTCTCTCTGTTTGGCCGTCTGTCTGCGGATGAGGGGCCGTGGAGAAGTTGAGTTTCGAGCCCAAGAGTCTAATCCGTCAAAAACCTCCCCTGGGTCTCGATCACTCATAATAGACAAGGGTTATCATTCTAAAATGATGAATGTAAATTGTACCTTTGAGCGAATTTAGCGCCTCGGATCGAAAGCGTCGGCGGGGTACTGTGGAAAGTACCCGGCGGCTTTCTGGACTTTTTATGAAAGGGAAGAAAGCCGTCACAGGGCATCTCACGAAGGAGAATTGCATCGCGGCGTACCTTCTGATCTGTAGTATTCGACAACTGGGCCGTAAGGGAGGGTGGTTACACGCCTCTCTTTACCTTAAAACGGCATCAAGTTGTTTGATGGCGTATTATGGTGGGCATCGACGATTTGTTTTAGCGCCCCGGCCTATATCAGTGTCTCTTACTAGGTGCGGGCTACCTAGCCACCCGACTGAATTCCGGAAAATGAGAATTCGGGATGAGAATGCGGACCGGTTGGTTCGCCTGTATCTGTCTTGGTTTTCCCTCAGTAAGTTAAGACTTTTGGTTAAACGAGGGAAACTCTCAGTTTCATCGATTACCAAGATAGTTCAAGACGCAGCCTCGGTGTTCTCACAGTATGCTTAGCTTATGATCGATAAAAGACAGCTACGGAGGGAACGGTATGTTCCTCGCTATAAATCGATACCTTTGAATTTAGGTTATATCGGTTTATACCGACGTTGGTCTTCAACACCGACTACGGGTTCACGACTCTAACAATGAAAATCATTATTTGAGTCGTTACCTACAGAAGCAGTTGCCCTTCTCCGGATTTACCCGGCGAGGGTGGCGCTTGTGAGTCAACGTTGACACTTTCAATGTATGGATCATACCTTTTTTTTGCATCCTTGGACAGTAGTTCCAGGTACTGAAGTGACTCCCGGGTGGAGAAAGTGCTGGCAGTTTCTAATGGAACTCTCAAAGCATGGGGTTTCGCCAGGCGAAGCTCCTATCCCCAAAGGCCGCTTGGCTTCTAAGAAAGAGGGTGCGGGTAAAATCAAATGGATAAAACAACACCTCCTTGCTTGCCTTCAGATGCCCTCTCTCTGTCTTTCGTTAGCTTCTTTTCTTTTCTGTCTTGTCCTTGTTTCGCTGAGCTCGCTTGTTTGTCTTTCGGAGTGCTGAGCTCACTCCCTTGTTTTCTTCTTCTTTTTTTAGTGGTCAACTCGCTAACACTTACTTAGATTATAGTAGTTCGCCCTCTCTCTAATAAGGCAGGTAGTTCCTATGTTTTTTGCATTTATATCGCTGTCTGTTCCATTCTCTTCCTTCTCTTTCTGTGCTCGCCCCCGAGAAGTGTCTTTTGTGTTGTTCGCTTGTATTCCGTAAGTCAAGTCAACGCCTCGCACGTGTACTTATCGCTTCGCTTTATTCAATAAAAAAGGGGGCAGCGGCCTTTCTTCAGGAAGGAAGGCTGGAAAAAAGGCTCAGCCTAAAGCCATAAAGGAAAGAAAAGGTCAGTGCCTGGTTGCAGGCCGCGCATAAAGGAAGCTCCTATGTTCCCACGCGTGTACTTACCACTTGCGGTCTTTTAGGGAAGACTACCTAACATACCTTTTTTATAGAGGAGCTGTTAATATTCGAAATAGGTCTATCTTGAATCTTTCTATTATAGATAGCCTCTCCCGATGCTTAAGCCCCCCTTTACATAACAAAAGTAAGGATACAACAACATAAAGCTACTGGTATTTATCCTTATACATACTTTTTCGGGAGAGGGGAAAAGGACCTGCTGGGCCTTCTCCCCCTTCGTCACCCTTCGTTGCTTTAAGCTTAGAACACCCAGTGCCAGAAGATTGAATTCGATTTAGAAATGGGAGTGGAGTTCTAGTTCGATTTCTTTTAGCTTTTCCTTTATTTAAGTAGTAACCAGGACATACCTAAAAACCGGGACCACTAAGTACTGGCCTGCCCAACATACTGTCTGCGATGAGCATCTTCCCCCACCCACGGAAGCACAAAGACCCCCTTTCCCCGAAGATTCCAATCCCTGGAGTCCCGAACTCTCCTATCCTTCTTCCCGAGCTTATACAGCAGGAACCTGGTTTCCGGAACTCGGGGGGCATCCTTTGTGACTGACTTGTACATGTACATAGTTTCTTCGTAGTAGCTCACTGTCTCCTAAGAACGAGTAGAGAAGGATGGATCTATTTTCCATTTTTACCAATCCTGATCTATGTAATTATCATCATAGATTTAATATGACGTCTGCTTTCTAATTTCTGCGCCCGGACCGGAAGTATAGCAAGCAAGATAGATCACCAACGAGGAATCGCGTATATATAACGAAGAAGTGCGTGCTTCTATAGCATATAGTTGGTTGTTTGAGTTCTGGGGTGGACCTATCTTATCTAACCGAGCGATAGGGCTCCGTAAAGTTTATCATTACGAATGTTACGATTCATTCGATTGGGAGGTTCAATGCGTTTCGAAACCCTCCTCCTCATTTAGATTCCTGCTCCTGCATCGGGAGTTAGGAGTATCAGTCCGTCCCTGTATTACTCGAAAGGAAGTCTTATTGGACCCCTTCGGGAATTCATTCTTCTTGGCGGCTACCCGCAGTCGTTTGGGACCGGGGATTCTACTGAAAAAAGGCAAAGAATTTATATATATATATATATATATATATATATAAATAATAAAATATACGATACGAACTCTTTGGTTGGATCGGACAGGGACTTCTATAAAGATCTTTCCACTCATTCATCATACTATAAGTCGAAGTCACGGCATGGGGGGGCTCGGAATAAGAACGAGAATCGGTGTCGTGGTGGTGCTACGAGATGGCGATTTATCGTATAGAAGAATAGATCCGCGGACCTATTGATTGACCATAGATGCGAACCGATCGACCGGTATCTAAGAGAAGATAAGTAGTTCTTCATATCGTTCAAGGGCAAGGGGAGAACATGTAGCGGCTTGCCTAGATCTCGTATTTCCCGCGTAGTTCGTCGGTCAAACCAACGATTCTCTTCTCAAAGTAATAGAGAGAGTCTTTTCGGTATGTAGCTCCGCGAGCTAGGAGCGCATCATCGGGGCAGGGCGAAAACGAACATAGGATAATCATCATGGCCCTCTTCTTGTTTCTTTTGTTTGTGTCCGGTCCGTTGTGTGTGTTTTTTTTTAAGGCTGCTGTTCTGGGGCATCCAATTCCTCTTCTTTCTTTTGCTGCTGATCTCACATCGAGAGCAGCTCCTTCTTGTTCAGGGTCATCAGATGAGAGATCTTCCTCCGACTCCGAGGAATCGGTCAAGCGGGAGGCTACCCTCGACTCACCTCTCTCTCTATAAAAAACCCCTCCCCAGAGGAGAGCAGAAGCTCCAGGATGAGTATGTCCTGGATTCCCGGATTCATTCTCGTCCTGATCCACCATGGAATGAATTTTCGGATTCTACAAAAACATTCTAGGAGAGGGCTCGTAATGATCTTTGAGAAGATCACAAGGTGCTGAAGTGGCAGGAGAGGGGGGTGACCGGGTGGGGGGGGGGTCCGTAGGTTTTTGTGAAAGGGATGCTCTTATCATGTTATTGCTGAAAAGAAAAACCGAATTCCTCTATTTGATGTCGATTCGTCCACACTTCCATTCCTTGTAGAGGAAGGCTAACTGCTTGCTGGCTGGGAGCTGTATGAGCGGTAACGTCCACGTACGGCTCCGTGAGAAGGGCGGTGGACGGAAATGGCCTTGTTGTACCTCACTCCCGTCTTCAATGGGGTCTGCTCTTTCTTTTTTGGGAGAGTATGCCAATATGATCTTAATGAGGTGCGGGGCTTTGCATCTGACATTCGTTGGGCTTCCCTCTGCGGGAGCCAGCGTCCCGGCGTTTTTGTGCAATAAACCCCTCCGGCCGAAGACTAGTGGTAGGTGGTCCCGCGGAGCTTTCGGAGAAGGGTAGCCTAGTGTGTAAGCACAGCAATGAACCGCGGCGAACCCTCAGACGACCTATCTAAGATTAGGGGGGAGATCCTCAGTAGTGGTGACCCCTTCACTCTTCCACGGACTCATACATGTACCGAATGCTCATACGGGAAAGTGAACTCCTGGGTCTGGAATCTGGGGGGTTGCTCCGAGAAATCCTTTCTTTCTCGTCCACTCCAGGGGGTGCAGACACACCTGCGCGGATTACAGGTGACGGTTACAAGAATGGCGGGGAAGTGAACAGTACCCGACGACATTCAGTTCAGGGATGAATGTAGACCCATCGGGCAGGGATAATCATTCCGGTCCTGGGAGAGGTGACGACACCAGTCTGAGCTGAGGGAAGCCCTATGAGTCACTGAAACGACGGCAGGAGGCGCACCCTAAGCCTAGCTTCTCGGAGCTGCTATTGCGAAATACCGCTTACCCTTACGACTATAAGCAACAGGGGGGCTGGGCTGCTCGCCTTCATAGAAGGGCGACCGGGCCTAGATTAGATGTTCGCCTTTTGATAGAATAGAAGGAGAAGGGAAAGGGGGGCTGTTCTCCTTTCCTTTGTAAACTCCTTGTGTCGTTTCCAAAGCCAACCTCCGCCTTTGTCAATCTACAACACGTTGGCAAAGCAACCA